ATGCCCGAGCGGTTAATGGGGACGGACTGTAAATTCGTTGGCAATATGTCTACGCTGGTTCAAATCCAGCTCGGCCCAAGAATTCGCCAATCGACCATGAGATGGTAGAAACCCCATTGTGATTGGGATTGAAAAATACTCCATACGAAATACGAAGAAAAAAAAAAGAATCGAATTTTATGCTAGATCCCTTATTTCTCTGGGATTGTAGTTCAATTGGTTAGAGCACCGCCCTGTCAAGGCGGAAGCTGCGGGTTCGAGCCCCGCCAGTCCCGACGGATCCAATATCCAATAATAAATTCGCTTTTTCCTTTCTATGAACTACAAAAGGGTGTCAGGGTCGGAATTTCATTCCCAAAGCAAAAAAGGAGTCTTTATTTCGTTTTTCTTTCCTATTTTTTTTGTTTAGGTTTGTATGTAACTATGTGACTAATCGGAGTGAAAAAGAAATCTGATGATACTTCATCAGATGATTGATTGTAGAAAGAAGATACAAGGTAGGTTATAGAAAAAACAAGTAAACGGATGCTAAAAAAAGGAATTTTGGGTTGATTGGCTCAGCAATCAAAATCTAATTGGGGTTGGGTATGGATAAAATAACTTCCTTTGTTATAATGTTATACTATTCAAGTCTCGACGACAAGTTTATTTGATAGATCGGATATTGTTATTCATGATATTGATCTCATTCAAGACCATGGAGAGGGAATTCATTCATTGAATTTATAGACGAAAGATTTATTATCTCTAGGGGATTAAATCCCGAGTTATTGCGAAGTAAAAAAAATCCGATGAGATTATGGAAGTAAATATTCTTGCATTTATTGCTACTGCACTATTCATTCTAGTTCCTACCGCTTTTCTACTTATCATTTACGTAAAAACAGTAAGCCAAAATAATTAATTCAATTGAATGAAACTTTCCTTCTGAGTTTTTCTCAAAAATTGACGAAGTCAAATGAAAAGTATTTCAATTTCCCGTATTAACTTAAATGAAATGGGGCGGACTATAATCGCCAATATTCTATGAATTCGATAGTATGGAAAGAAAAAGATGAATCTTTCTTTCCATACTATCGAATTCATAACCTACTAGACTAATAGACTAAAGTCAGTTTCTATAGACCAATCTACACTATCCTCTTGTGTGTATATTAATTTGATATATTATAGTGTAGGGAATTGACATAACACTTAATTTGGTACATTTATTTGTTCCAATCAGCTGAATCCCCCCTTTTTCGAAATACAAACACGGGAATCACTGAAATATATCTTGGATTGAAAAAGTATGATTTATATCATAGATTCCTTGATTTATCCTAGATTCCCTGATTGGAATCTAATGGGATTGGATATTCAGATATTTTTTCTTTGAAAAATCGTTCAAAACACGTTTCAGAACAAGAACGATCTATAAAACAATTGAGATGGTTTGATTTCTCAACTAAATTCAATTAGTAGTACTTTTAGAGCCCACTTCTTCCCCACACTACGAGTGAAAGGGAAAATGTAAAGACTACCATTAAAGCAGCCCAAGCAAGATTTACTATATCCATGTGAATTATGTCCCCTATCTATATAAATACGAAGGAATTTTCCCTCACTAATAATAGTGGAATCAATGGCGCAGAGTCAAAAAGGGATTCTGGCCGAACACTATTGAGAAACCAATCCAATCGGGAAAGATTAAACACAAGGAAAATACCTAGTAACATCCCAAGGAAATGAGAAAATCTATGAAGCAGAATCAAATAAATCGAAATAATTAAGGCCTATTCTTTTCATTTTTTGTTTTATTGACGTTCGTAAGTAAAAAGAGAAAGGGAAAAATCACTAAACAAGATAAATCACCAACTACTACAGACCTCTATTTCCCCATTTCATCTAACCCGTATCCCTTTCTCGATTATCTCTCTAAAACAGAGATGCTTGACTGGGGCTTTACGAAAAGAATTTTTTTCTTTTTGACCCCGTTTTTCTATATTTCTTTTTCTAGAAAAGTAAATTATTCATCCAATCTAATATTGATTGGATACCTAAACACTCGTAGATTCTCGCGAGTCCGTCGTATATAAAGCACCTTCTGCCCCTTCGAATGCTTAAGTAATACAAATAGAAGAGAAGGGAGTCAGGAAGTCTTGATAGCCCCTGCTAATAGATTCGACTATTTCCTTGAATCTAAATATGAGGCGGATTTACAATATTTTCTTTTAGAAAAAACTTCAGACCACGTGCTTAGAATAAAAAAAAATCTCAACACTTTCTTTCCTCTGCTTCTCGCGGGAATCGTTCTGCGAGTTCTATCGGCAGAAGAGGTCGGTTTTTTGGTTGTTGATCAGGCGACACCCGGATTTGAACTGGGGAAAAAGGATTTGCAGTCCCCCGCCTTACCACTCGGCCATGCCGCCCCAACTATACAAAAACCGATGAGAAAATTTTTTAGGATTCCTTCATTTTTATTCTACTTGTATTTTGACTCCCGTTTTCCTTAATCCTT